AATAACCATAACCCTTTCCATGACTCTGAAAATTCTTATTCTAAGGAGGACCCTCGCTTTATAAGGGATCTTGTACGGAAACTTTTTGAGTCGATGCGCCTTGAAGCAGATAGACGTTATCGGGAGGGTTACTCTGGTGCTCCTGACGATGAAGTTACTGAGGAGATTCGCCTTGAAGCAGATAGACGTTATCGGGAGGGTTACTCTGGTGCTCCTGACGATGAAGTTACTGAGGAGATTCGCCTTGAACTAAATGAATTAGAAGCTAAATATTTTCCGAAGGATGACCCAGGCACTAGAAAAGATTGTGAAAAGCTAAAAGCATTTTTTGAGGAGGCTAACTATCATATAGAGAAATATTTCAATATCCTTTGCTTTGGAGGTGGTCTTAGGGATAGGGAGAGGGATGAGGAGAAAGCTACTTATATGATTCGCGCTGTAATATATAAATATTTTCCGAAGGATGACCCAGGCGCTTCAAAAGATCCTGAGACGATAAAAAAATGCTCTGAGGAGGCTAACTATATAGCAGAGAGATATAACAACGGTGACCTTCGCTTTATAGTTGATCCTCGGGAGAAAGTTGAGGAGGAGATTCACGCTTTAATATATAAATATTTTCCGAAGGATGACTCAGGCGCTTCAAAAGGTCCTGAGAAGATAAAAAAATTATATGAGGAGGCTAACTATATAGTAGAGAGTTATAACAACGGTGACCCTCGCTTTATAGTTGATCTTCGGGAGAAAGTTAAGGAGGAGATTCGCCTTGAACTAAATGAATTAAAAGAAAAATATTTTCCGAAGGATGACCCAGGCGCTAGAAAAGATCGGGAGAAGATAGACAAATATTTTGAGGAGGCTTTCCGTATAGTAGAGAGATATCCGAAGGGCCCTAGCTATGGAGGTGATCCTCAGGAGGATGACTCTGACTCTGGAAGTGATACGGATGGCCCTCACTATGGAAGTGATCCGAATGGCCCTCACTATGGAAGTGATCCGAATGGCCCTGACTATGGAAGTGATCCGGATGGCCACTTCTATGAAAGTGATCCGGAGGATTACCTTCAAAAAAAAAGAAATCCTGGGGGGGATTACCTTCAAATAGATAGATATCCTGAGGATACTTGCTTTAAAATAGAAAGAGATCCTCAGAAGATAGATAGATATATTGAGGAGCCTTACCTTGACTATGGAAGTAATCCTCAGAAGGATGACCCTAGCTATGGGGGTGATCCTCAGGAGGATGACCCTAGCTATGGGGGTGATCCTCAGGAGGATGACTCTGACTCTGGAAGTGATCCTAATCCTAGGAAGAATTACACTCACAAATACAAACATTTGTGGCTTATGTGCGATGAGTGTTATACATTAAATTATAGGAGATTTTTGAAAGAAAAATTGTATATTTGTGAAGGATGTGGATTTCATTTGAAAATGAATAGTTCAGAGAGACTCAAACTTTTGATCGATCCGGATACTTGGGATCCTATGAATGAAAAGATGGCCTCTCTGGATCCCATTGAATTTCATTCGGAGGAGGATCCTTATATAGATCGTATCAATTCTTATCAAAAAAAGACAGGATTAACTGAGGCTATTCAAACCGGTCTAGGCCAATTAAATGGTATTCCCATAGCAATAGGGGTTATGGAGTTTGGGTTTATGGGGGGTAGTATGGGATCCGTAGTCGGGGAGAAAATAACCCGTTTGGTTGAGTATGCCACTAATCAATCTCTACCTCTTATTATAGTGTGTGCTTCCGGGGGGGCACGCATGCAAGAAGGAAGTTTGAGCTTGATGCAAATGGCTAAAATATCTTCTTCTTTATATGATTTTCAAACAAATAAAAAGTTATTCTATGTATCAATCCTTACATCTCCTACTACCGGTGGGGTGACAGCCAGTTTTGGTATGTTGGGGGATGTCATTTTTTCCGAACCTGATGCCTATATTGCATTTGCGGGTAAAAGGGTAATTGAACTAACATTGAATAAAGAAGTACCTGAAGGTTTACAAGAGACGGAATATTTATTCGAGAAGGGGTTATTCGATCTAGTCGTACCACGTAAGAATTTAAAAAGTATTCTGAATAAGTTATTTGGGTCCCACGGTTTCTTTCCTTTGAATCAAAATAACTCGAGTATAACAGAACATTAAGTTCAATTATTTTATTTGTAGCAAACAAGTAGTTAGTTTATTGGATTCCAAGTAAAAATAAGACAATTGGAATTTTCTTTGTTGACAGATAGAGAAAGATAGAAAACTCTATATCTATCTTTCTCTATCTCTTGAGAATCTCATTTTGACTAAGAATCCCTGTTGGATCGGATTCTGACGAATCCTTCGATAATTTGTAGGAAACTTTTTCTTTATTAAATGAAAATTGGGAGACAAGAGCAAAAGATGAGGAAAAGATAAAGAATAATAAGAAAGGTGATTATCATACATATTTGTCATGTAGAAAGATGAATAAGTCCAGTATCTACTCTCTTAGATATATACTTAGATCTAGACTAATTCGAATTCCAATTTATTAAATACTTATTAATAAGTTTATTAATAAATGGAATTCTTAATTAAGAATATTAATAAGAATTTCATAATTACAATAATGAATTATAATTATTATAAGATATCTTTCTAAATAATAATAACAGGTACAAATAGTCAATCGGGGTACCCATTCTATGACAACTTTCAACTTTCCCTCTGTTTTTGTGCCTTTGGTGGGCCTAGTATTTCCGGCAATTGCAATGGCTTCTTTATCTCTTCATGTTCAAAAAAATAAAATTGTTTAGATCCGGTAGGACAAAATCTCATCCATTTTTTTTTTTCAAAACTTAGACTCGTATCATAACACAGATATCTATTTAGTGGAATATGATATAACATATGGCTTCTGTCGAAGATTAAAGGAATTTTATGCCTGCAGAAACATGGGTAAATGAATTCTAGTTATTTTCAAAAAGATCAGGATTGCCGGATGGCCGAAATAAAAAGTCGGCGTATCTATATGTATGTCGATAGATATAGTATGTATGTCGATATCTATAGTGGGATCATACGAGAAAGGGTATGTTATTATTTTAGATCTAACCAATTTGATGAATTAATCCTAAAGGTTCACATCAACCTAGTGCTAGTTGATGAGAGTGACTTCGGAAACAAAAAGAGTCAAGTCAAATGAATTTGGGGTATTCTCTCAATTGCAATAAAATGCAACCGGATCAAGTATGAGTTGTCGATCAGAACATATATGGATAGAACCTATAACGGGGTCTCGAAAAACAAGTAATTTCTGCTGGGCCATTATCCTTTTTTTAGGTTCATTAGGATTCTTATTGGTTGGAACTTCCAGTTATTTTGGTAGAAATTTCACATCTTTATTTCCGTCTCAGCAAATCGTTTTTTTTCCACAAGGGCTCGTGATGTCTTTCTATGGGATCGCAGGTCTCTTTATTAGTTCCTATTTGTGGTGCACAATTTCGTGGAATGTAGGTAGTGGTTATGATCGATTCGATAGAAAAGAAGGAATAGTGTGTATTTTTCGTTGGGGATTTCCTGGAAAAAATCGTCGCATCTGCCTCCGATTCTTTATAAAGGATATTCAGTCCATCAGAATAGAAGTTAAAGAGGGTCTTTATGCTTGTCGTGTCCTTTATATGGACATCAGAGGTCAGGGGGCCATTCCTTTGACTCGTACTGATGAGAATTTGACTCCACGGGAAATTGAACAAAAAGCTGCTGAATTGGCCTATTTCTTGCATGTACCAATTGAAGTATTTTGAGAAATGGGCTGAAGAATGAATGCTTTCTTAGCAGGAGGGAAAAAACTCAAGAATCCCCTTTCTTTTTTCTATAACATAACTTAACTGAAGTTTCTTCAGAACGATCATTCGAACCAAAGCAGACATACACATAAAAGACTAGAAAACCTTCTCTGGTCTTTTATGTGTATTGAAACCTACATACCTCAATTCACTAACAAAATAAGTAACAAACAAATTGAAATAATAGATTCATCTCATATATAAAACCCTTTCGAAAGCAAAAATGGATTTTTTTATTTAAGTCCAAGATTTGTTGGAATTGAGACTTTAAATTCAGATAGATCATATCTTGTAAATTATTTCGTTTTTGTCAATCGACGTTTCTTTTTATACTTTCTTTTGTGCTCCTTAATGGCCAAAGAGTTGGATTTCTTATAACTTATAATGAGAACTAACCAATTTCTGTCTTGGTTTGCCGCGCATTTTTCATTATCACAATATTTTTCAGAAATTCCCCTCAATTATTCTATTCCTGACTACTCATAGTCAGTGAAATTTTTTTGAAATACTGGATATTTTGATAGAATCATAGAAAAGGAGTTCTGTCGTCTCAACACCTTAATCATACTCATTACTTAAATACTTAAAGTGGTTCCTTCGGGCATTCATCGAAAGGAGATACTTGCTTCGAATTTGAACAATTGGGATATCTGGAAACAATATTTTTTGATTCTTTCTTTTATTTTATTATTTCTTCATTCGAATTCGAAGTGAATTTTGAGTCTATTTCTGTATTATTTCTAGATTCAAAGACTCACCGTGAAATCACAAATAAAAAACAGTGAATAGATTCATTGGCTCGATACCTTGTAATAGAACTCATGCGTGAGAGAAATATTAGATCTCATAGCATAGAGTCGACGAAGGGGGTGGGTTCATTACCAATTCACAGATGAAAAAATGGCAAAAAAGAAAACGTTCACTCCTCTTTTATATCTCGCATCTCTTGTCTTTTTGCCCTGGTGGATTTCTCTCTCAGTTAATAAAAGTTTGGAATCCTGGGTTACTAATTGGTGGAATACTAGGCAATCCGAAATCTTTTTGAATGATAGTCAAGAAAAGAGTATTCTAGAAAAATTCATAGAATTAGAGGAACTCGCCCTCTTGGACGAAATGATCAAGGAATACTCGGAGACACATCTACAAAACCTTCGTATAGGAATCCACAAA